TAACTAAATGAAATAACAAGTTCTATTTTTTCTTTTGCTGGGGGGATTTTGATAGATATGGCTCACTAAAACCACTGAAATCATAACAGAAAAATGCATTCATTATTATTTAAGAACCCACAGTTTCATTTTATATTCCCATAAGGTCGTCAAGTAACTCAAAAGGGAAGAAGGAATAATAAGAAAGGATACTTTGATTTTATATAATTTATATAAATATAAATAATATATATAATAAGTAAGAATGGAATAATAAGTAAGAATGGAAATAACCCCTCATCTTTTTATTGCTGCTTTAATAGCAAGCATTTTTGTGTTCAAAGCAGCTAAATTCTTTTAGCTAGGATTTGTTGGAACAAAAAAAGGCCCGGCTAGGTATTGACCAGGCCAGGCCGTGGGAATAAAGGGAACAAAATCAAAAGGGTCTTCTTTATTTTTCTTTATATTTGTCTATTGGATCTTTCGAGCCCTTACTTAGATCTAAATGAAATTGCTGGTCAAAGTTGTACATATCTATATCATAAAGAAAGAGAAAGCAAGACTTTTTTCTTACTTCATGTGTAATGTAACATAGTCATTATTCTCTTGTTCAATTGGGGGAGATGGCTGAGTGGACTAAAGCGGCGGATTGCTAATCCGTTGTACGAGCTATTCGTACCGAGGGTTCGAATCCCTCTCTTTCCGTTTCCCATGGATGATTGATTTATCTTTCAAATTGTGTAAATCCCTTTTTGCCTAGTTCAGCGTGTGGAATAGATAACAAAATCCTAAGAAATAAAATCAAGCAAGGAAAATGAAAAACCCTTTTTATTCTTCACGTCCAGGATTACGTCCTGGATCATTAGATAGAAATCCAAAGATGAACAGAGAAACAAAGAATATCACTACTGTGTAAACGAAAAGTTTGAGAGTAAGCATGACACAATCTCCAAGATCATTTTTTTTGAAAAAAAAAACGAGAAAAGAGAATAGATCCTCCAGTTTTTATACTATAATATCCGTTTTTATACAATATATTCTAAATATTAGACTAAATATTCTATTTTGACACCAAGAAATGAAGTGATTTCTAGAAATAGAAAAGGATTTTCTGAAATTCAAAGTCATTTTAATAAGAGTCCTTCATTACCAAAAATGGATTTCATACCCCCAATTAGATATTATATTGTGGGGGACCCTAACCCTATTTAGGGTCTTTCGTTGGAAAAAAGGTCAGAATGGCGAAATGGGTCGAGCCGAGTTTTGATTTCTCGAGGTTATCCCCGACTTTCCATGTTTGAATCGAAGGTTCATACTGTAAGACTTAGTTGATCTTCTGAATTGTTAGAATTTTTTTCTCGAACAAATCATGAATCTTCTAGGATAGTATTAAAGATTTTATCGAAAACTTACAGCAGCTTGCCAAACAAAGGCTAAGAGAAAAAAGAACAAAGGTATGACTGGCATAACATCTATCATGGGATTCAAAAAAGCATAGGCCTCAGGCAATTTGGCGAAGAAAAGACTAGTCGAATAAAGGACAGAATTAAGACAGATACAGATCAAACTAAAGATATTAAGCATAACAGACATTTTGTTCTTGGAGATAATTGCATTTTGGTTGAGTTATTGATATAAATAAGGAAAAATGAAGTAAGGTAGACAAAAAGCCCTTCTTTTTCTTTGAACCCACCCAATCAAAAATCCTCCAATTCTCAAAAGAGAATAGAAGAAATCATACTTTCATACAATATCTTAATTGAATTATATGTAATGATCAATAAATTCAGTAGAATTCTATATCTACACGTGTCAAAATCCTAACAAGAATCTAATCTATTCTAGAAAAAGATTTTCTATAGATATTTGGACTGGAATTGACGAACACGCAATACCAATATTAGTCTTTATTAGTGTCGAATAGAAATCTAAATGGGGCGTCGCCAAGTGGTAAGGCAACGGGTTTTGGTCCCGCTATTCGGAGGTTCGAATCCTTTCGTCCCAGAGTGTATCCATTCTATCAGAATTCAGAATAAAGATTCCTTTTTGAAACAACCTTCTGTTTAAAGGTAGAATCTTAGTCATAGAATTTGATTTTTCTTTCTTTTTTGATTTTGAATGATTCAGAGAAGAATCATATTTTTTTTTTTCACAACAAACTGAATGGAATTGGCTGCAAATGACATCCAGATGGAACTGAATATATTTGTGATCCAGGTAAGATGGTAACATAGATCACAAAAGTTTGCATTCAAAAAGGGTAGGGTGGGCTTTTCATCATATGCCCATTCCCTTCATATTGAAGGAAGTTAGTTACTTAGAAAAACCTTAGGTCCCATCTCTATTTGAATTTTCAATGATTTATTTTGAATCAAAATGCGAAGGGGCCTATTTTCCCTATCTCTTTTTCCCTGTCCCTTAAACTTAAATGGGGTATCCCAATTAGTAATCTTAACGTTAAAAAGAGATCTTTTTTAGATTGATGAATCATCATTCTCATTGAATTCGGGGAGTAGATGGCCGTTAATCAGCAACCGAAGATATTTATGAATCAAAATGCGAAGGGGCCTATTTTCCCTATCTCTTTTTCCCTGTCCCTTAAACTTAAATGGGGTATCCCAATTAGTAATCTTAACGTTAAAAAGAGATCTTTTTTAGATTGATGAATCATCATTCTCATTGAATTCGGGGAGTAGATGGCCGTTAATCAGCAACCGAAGATATTTATGAATTTCAATCTCTGTGTCTGTTCGAATCACATTAACAAAGAATCAAGTTACATATGTAACCGATGTATTTTCTTTGAACTTTGTAAGTATTTGGTGTTTGGCTTTAATGAATAATTGTAAATCAATGTTAACAATTGAGACGGGGGGTGACTCATACATTTTATTCACTTGAATGGCAAAATTGCAGAAAGATTACTTAACTTCAGGTTAAACAAAATATGAAAATACATAGAAATGAGGAAATGCTTAGCTTATATGTATGTATTGTTTGATTTCGTTGTATTTCAGTGACAGCAGTCTTTCGATTTTTGTGAAAAAGAATTGGAATTGCTTCAATGTGAAAATGGAAATATTTAACATAGAATATCCATAACAGTTGTTCAGTTTATCTGATAAATATGAAAACCCTCTAGTCGTCCATCTGATTGATAAAATCAGAATCCAAAGGACCTAACTCTTCCCTTACATCAGTCTTTTTTAGCCATCTCACAAAAAAAAAGAAATTGGATTTATTGTTCGATTTAGTTATCTGCTTTTAAATTATTGATGAATCAGTTCGAAAAGAAAGAGAGATTTCTCTTTGTTTGATGATCAAACGTAGTCTTTACTGTCAAACTTTATTCAAATAATGATGTCGAAATAGGAAACTTTTTCAATTATAAACATTTTGAATGATTCCTTAAGAGTTGAATCTTTGATATTTGAAGAAGTTGGAGTTAGGTCAATGTCAATCTAAATCTAGCCCTAGCCTATCGAGTCACTTCAGGATGGAGATTCAAAAAGACTACATTTATTCGTATTATTTATATTAGTTAGTTATGCTAGTTCTATATTTCTCTTAGATATTTCTGTTAGTTTGTTTTTTTTTTTTTAGAAAAATGTTGCATTGATAAAAGAGGGGTCTTGCTAAGATTTTTCAGAACAATCTTTACCATCTATGTATAGAAGAAAAAAGGATAGATTACTATGTCTATGTACCGACTGAACTGAACCAATGACTATTCATGATTTCATAATTGAATCAATTTCATACGGGTTCCAAATTAGAGGAATGTTATGGTAAAACTTCGTTTGAAACGATGTGGTAGAAAGCAACGTGCGACTTGAAGGACGCGATCCGATGTGGATTCTTAGTCTTACATCCACCATTTTATATCGGAATGAAGGTGCTCTCGGCTCGACATCATTTGTTCCATTATAACCCCTCTTTTTTGTTGGGTTGTATTGTAAATAAACATAGTACATGATGGAGCTCGAGTAGAAAGTATTCTCGGGGGCAAGGATCTAGGGTTAATGCCAATCAATAAATGGAAACTACTTCGTAAGTAGATCTTCGATATAGAAATCGAAAGGATCCGATTTCAGCAAGTTTCAATTTAAAAAGCAAATTTGTTGGAGTTGAGAAAACTCTTTTGATCCAAAGTGTATCACGCGAGAATCAACTGTTCCTATGATTCTTTGGTAGAAAGAAATCACAAAAGGGGTATGTTGCTACCATTTTGAAAAGATTTAGAAACACCGAAGTAATGTCTAAACCCAATGATTTTAAAACAAAGAGAAAGGATCCCAAAACAAGGAAACACCGTTTCAATTGTCTCAATAACTGGATCAAAATAAAGAATCCAAATAGATTTTAAATGAGACAAAAATAAGGGGGGTTAAAGACTACTCAATAAATAAAATTGCCTAAAGATTTTCCTTTGAGCTATTTTTGAGAATTATGCAACTTGAGTTATGAGTACAAATGATTTTTTTAGGAGGGAAGAAGAAAAAAATGAGTGAAATCATAGTCTAATTCATTTTATGGACCTTTTTTGCCATTCATTAGAATTCTATATATAGAGAAAACTGTGAATCATTTTTTCTCGAGCCGTACGAGGGGAAAACTTCCTATACGTTTCTAGGGGGGGGGTATTGTTTATCTACATCTATCCCAATGAGCCGTCTATCGAATCGTTGCAATTGATGTTCGAGGCCGAAGAGAAGGAAGAGATCTTCGGAAAGTGGGGTTTTATGATCCGATAAAGAATCAAACTTATTTAAACGTTCCTGCTATTCTCTATTTCCTTGAAAAAGGTGCTCAGCCTACAGGAACTGTTAAGGATATTTTAAGGAAGGCAGAGGTTTTTAAGGAACTTCGCCCTAATCAAACGCAATTAAGGAAATAAAAAAGGGGGGCGATTCTTATATAACTTTGTTTTGTATTGTATAATTTTTTTTTTGACTTCTTACTTATTTGACTTATTGATTCCCCATCTAAACCTTTTTCTATCTATGTAGTGCTAATCCAAC